CTCTAGCGCAGCAACGCAGCCTCGATCATTACCGAAAGGAAATGCTATTGCTATATCTTCCTTGTATATGTATAAATGTATTTTCCTTAGAATATTTAGAATAGAAGATTAAGTAAGGTTTATATTAGCGGATTCATCATAGTAATAGAAGTAATAGAAAGTAAAGATCTTGAATGGATGGGCTCTAATAATTAATGAGAGATATCATGATTGAAAGATCTCATTATATTCATATAATGGAATTATATGTTATGTGAAATATAGAAAACCCTTTGGTGGTTGGGTTCATATTTTCTTTTTTTGAATCCTCTCGTTTTATTCAAGTAATTGGTAATTGTTTGTTCTTGGTTAATTGGAATTAATATATTAGAATTAGATTTCATATTTTTTATTATTCTTTTTTTAAATTTATTTCTATTTAAGATTTAGTATTTTTAATATTTGCGAAAAAAAAAAAAAGAGATCATTGGAATAATCCATATTCGTGATGCAACTATTGTTACATTAGATCTCCCCAAGAATTCTTTCCTTATGGAACTAAAATACAAAAAAAAGATGGGATTCTTGAATATGGTTAAAGAATATAGAACCTAAAAGGGTAATAGAAGTGGCTCTTCTTTGAATCGAGTTGGCCCGAAATCAAATTCAAATGAAAATATTCAATAATTTTCAATTTTTTTTTAAGTCAAGGTTTTCTTTTTTTTTTAGTGTCCGTCTATAATAACTGATGAATAAATAACTTTAAATTGGAACTAAATGAATTCTTTCAATTAGTTTTTATTACCGTCAGACTTAGGTAAATGTTTTATTCATATATGTAGTAAAAGAACATATCTAATTTAGCTCTTTCATGCCTATTCTAACTAGATATTTTGGTTTTTTACTGGCTGCTTCAACTATAACCCCAGCTATATTTATTGGTTTGAACAAGATACGACTTATTTGAAATGAATGAAATTCAATAAACAATTTACAAAAATAAAAATCAAAACCTCTCACAGAATATTGAATTTCAGGTATTCTATGGTTCTTTCCCACGTCAATTGCCAATTCCTGGTCATTGAGATTCACGGATAATTCAGATTAATATTTAGGGATAGATCTTACCTCTCTTTTTATTCCCTAAAACAAATTGAAATGATTGAAGTTTTTCTATTTGGAATCGTCTTAGGTCTAATTCCTATTACTTTAACAGGATTATTTGTAACTGCATATTTACAATACAGGCGCGGTGATCAGTTGGATCTTTGATTGAGTAACATCTCTTCTTTTGATTGACCTCCTCCTTGTAGGAGGTCAAATTTCAGTTACAATTCTACTTTGTTTTTTTGTTTTGTTAAGTTATTTCATTGCAATTTGACATAACATAAACGGAATCACGCTCTGTAGGATTTGAACCTACGACATCGGGTTTTGGAGACCCACGTTCTACCGAACTGAACTAAGAGCGCTTGTATATATCCTATATACAGTAGATATTTAACAGTAGATACAAATGTAAAGAATAAGTATTTTTTTACACTCTAGGTATTTTTGTACATAGAGTATGTATAAATGAAAGATTCTGTCCAAAATTTTCCGATCTTACTCAAGAAATCCCTTGTAACTGTCCATAGGAAAAAGAATAGGTAGGGATGACAGGATTTGAACCTGTGACATTTTGTACCCAAAACAAACGCGCTACCAAGCTGCGCTACATCCCTTTGAAAAATTGTTGTACAGTGTAATTGTATAAAATCCATGTCTTTTTTTCCACATCCTTCTTTTTTGCTCTACCTATCTATATAGGTAGAGAATTTTCTTTTCATTTTTTTTTTAAGGGGCGGCAAAATTGAATTTGCTGGGTAATTATAAATATGCATTTTAGTTAGTAATTCCTAATTATAATTTCATTTCAAGCAAAAACAAATGATCTTGAACTAAAATATCGGGTTATCTATGATCTATTTCTTAGAATATCAAACTAGGATTATATATGTATTAATTATATATGTATTACAATATACAATAAAAATAGATACAATAAAAATAAAGAATGAAAAGAAATAAGAAAAAAAAATAGATAAAATAAAAGAAGAAGGAGGATTTGAAATGCGAGATATAAAAACATATCTCTCAACGGCACCTGTACTAACCACTCTATGGTTTGGGTCTTTAGCAGGTTTATTGATAGAAATTAATCGTTTATTTCCAGATGCCTTGTCATTCCCCTTTTTTTCATCTTGATTTAATTCTTGTATTGATCTGTGAAAAAATGAAGAAGATTTTATATACAATTCTACGTAACATGGCTCCAATTTTTATCCCTTTTTCTTTCCTATTCTAAAAAAAAAAAAGAAAGAGTGTATTGAACCTCAGTCAAAATACAGTGAATCTACGATAGAATTTTGGGGAAAAGAAATGGAAATGTGGATTCAGTCTAGGAGCGAAAAATTCTAACCAAAATTCTAATATAGAAAGAAGAAAATACTGAGATTAGGATAGAAATCATTCCTAGTTAGAAAAAATTGTATTAATTAATTATTACGATATTCTTAATACTCTTCCATTAATGAATATGAATCTTTTTCTTTCTAATTAGAGTAGAGTAATTAAGAGTAATTCTATTTTAGATTAGAGTACTTCGAAGTCATTCGAATTCTAATAATTAGAAAAATAAAATATTGACAAATTCCATTTCTAGTTAGTAATTTTTACTAAATTTTTATTAATATAGTATAGATATAGAATATAGATTCTTTTTCTCTTTTCTTTGGTTCGTCGGATCAAAAAGAAAATGAAGAGAGTTCTAAAGTGAAGTCGATCCAAAATGAAAAGGAGGTTCATGGCCAAGGGTAAAGATATTAGAATTCTATTGATTTTGGAATGTACCTGTTGTGTTCGAAAGGGTGGCAATAAAGAATCGCCAGGCATTTCTAGATATATTACTCAAAAGAATCGACACAATACACCCAATAGACTAGAATTGAGAAAATTTTGTCGCTATTGTCAAAAGTATACTATTCATGGGGAAATAAAGAAATAGATGGAACGGAATGCGTATGTTATTTTTACAAATAGTGGGAAGAGTAAGAACTTTACATCTTAACATATATAATACAAACCAAATCCTATCTTGGTCGAATCTGAACTGAAATGAAGAAAATGAATAAGAAAAAAATAGGATTCTATTTTCTAGATTCTTTTAGATAGAAGGAATAAACAAACAAGGAATAAGTAAACCATGGATAAATCCAAACAACCTTTTCGTAAATCCAAGCGATCTTTTCGTAGGCGTTTACCCCCAATTGGATCGGGGGATCAAATCGATTATAGAAACATGAGTTTAATTAGTCGATTTCTTAGTGAACAAGGAAAAATCTTATCTAGACGGACGAATAGGTTGACCTTAAAACAACAACGATTAATTACTATTGCTATAAAACAAGCTCGTATTTTATCTTTGTTACCTTTTCGTAATAATGAGAAACAATTGGAGAGAGTGGAGTCGATCCCTAGAACTACAGGTCCTAGAACCAAAAAAAAATAAAGAAATAGACTCTTCAAAACTCCAATCGGAACTCAAGCTCATATTAATGTTTTGCTCGAAAAAAACTATAATACATATTTTATTCCTGTATTATAAAAAAGAAAAATGGGGAAGAAATTTTTTTTCTTGAAAGATGTTCGTTTATTCCTACTACTAAAATATGAATTTCTTTTTCTTCTATCTTCCCGGAGTCCATTCTCCGGGAAATCCTGTTTCAATCATTTTCGATTCAATTTATTTTATTTGATTTGTATTATTTTTTCTTTTTGATTGATTATTTTATTTGAAATAATATCAAAACAATTTTTATTTGATAGGGCTATTTGCGCAAGTATTTTACGATTCAGAAGCAATTGTCTCTTGTACAGATTGTGGATAAATAGGCTATAACTATAGAATAGCCTATCCTCGCGAGTTACCGCATTTATCCGAGTGATCCACAAACGACGAAAATCTCTCTTTTTCCTGCTCCGATCTCTATGAGAGGAAACTAAAGCTCTCATTCTTTGTTGAGTAGTTGTTCGAGTAAGTCTTGAATGAGCCCCTATAAAGGTTGATGCAAATAAACGAATCTTTTTTCGACGTCTCCGAGCTGTATATCCTCGTTTAACTCTGGTCATTGAATCAAATGAAACTTTCTTGAATAACTAATTGATTTCTCTTCTTTCAGTCATCCTTTTCCTCCGGTCGATTAATAACAAAACGGATTCTTCCGATATATAAAATATAAATTCCAATGGCTTATGCGACTATGACCTTCCCGACCACGATTTTTTCTTTCTTCAAGGTATCTTGCCTGGAAATAAGAAATCCGACTGCTACTAAATAAAAAAGAATAGTGGGTTCCTTCGTTTCTATGGCAACTTCTGAAACGGTGAGGTCCTCTCTATACACCGGAGCCTCTTCTTTCATTTCATCGAATTTTATTGTGAACTTGTATAATTCACACTCTTTGGCTCTACCCATTCTTTTTTCAATTAGAATTCTTTTTTCAATTCTAATTATAAAGTAATAGTCCTTTTCACAAAATTCACAAAAAAGGCTATCCATACAGTGACGGCATTTCATTCTGAAAGTTGGCTAGGTAGCTGACCCTGTTAGTCCGTTTTTTTTTTCAAGAAAAGGAATAGGAGCATAACCTTTTTCCTCCGCTTAATGGATAACTAATTGTTACCAATGGAGAATTCCTTCTCATCTCAAACGGAGTGATTGGATTTGCACCAATAGAAACCATAAATTCATAACATAATTAGGTAGATGATAGATCTGCATTTTTAGATACTAGCCAATGAAAAGGCCGTCTTCCACTCTATCTATCCTAATTCATTGGTAGTGGTCATTTATACTGGAAAAAAAAAGAATTTTTCATTTCTTCAAACTCATGATCTGAACTGAACGAGTCGCACATACACCCTAGTACATGTTCCTCGACGCTGAGGACATCCTCGAAGAGCGGGAGATTTAGTGACATTTCTTATTGGCTGTCTTGCGTTTCTAATAAGTTGTTTAATGGTTGGCATGGCGTGTCTATAGAATCTCATTCTATATAGAATAGAGCGGGTTGGTTTAGATCGATCTTAACCTGATGGTTGATGATTATGAATGATTTCTATTCACACGGAAAATTCGAATTTTTAAAAGGAATTCGTATATTTATATGGAATTCCCAGTATTTTCATTTTCGACCGCTACAAGATCAACGATGCCATGAGCTTGGGCTTCTGTTGCTGACATAAAAACATCCCTTTCCATATCTTCGGATATAACCCATAAAGGATTGCCCGTTCTTTGTACATAAACTTTTGTGAGAGTTTCGCGAAGCTTCAATAGTTCTTCTGCTTCCAGGATAAATTCCCCTGCTTGTGCCTCATAAAAAGAACTAGCAGGTTGGTGAATCATAACCCTGATGATATTGATAGAACATCATGAGTTCTTCTATCTATATATTGCACGATTGATTTCAAGTAAGGGGGAATCAAAATAACAATAAAAAATAGAATTCAACAACCGTACGGGCATCTTTTGTACATTGCATACGGCTCTGCAATGGAATTTCTTTTTTCGATAGAATTTCTTCTATCGAAAAGAATAAATAAAATCTATACGATTCAAATCGTTAAATGATCCATTTACCACCCTTCCTTTCGTATTTCGTAGTAGTTAAAAAGATACTATGATGGTTCTGTTGCTTTATATATTTATCTATTTATCTCGTCTGTGGTTTAGCAATCCCAAAGTTTCTTTTTGATATGATCCAAGAAGGAGAAAATCCTTTTTTTTTTCCATTTTTTTGACTCTTTCTCTCATAACATAAAAATAAGAAAGAGACTTCTGGTGTGGAAGAATAATGGTTTGTGACGCTAAAATCGACTCTTGCTTGACACATAAAATCAAATTGGTAATAAACCTTCTTTCATACTACTATCTCGATACAAAATTTCATGTTAGAAAAAAACAATAATGGTTTGTTCATATCGAACTCGAAGTGCCATGCTATTATTACTTATTCTTTATTTGATTCATATTCGATACAGCGAAGGCATAGTATTCTTAACTAAAAAAACTCATTGGCGCCAAGCGTGAGGGAATGCTAGACGTTTGGTAATTTCTCCTCCGACCAGAATGAAAGATCCCATTGAAGCGGCTAATCCCATACATATTGTATGTACATCCGGTGACACAAATTGCATAGTATCATAAATGGATATTCCTGGTATTACCCATCCGCCTGGAGAATTTATAAATAAATAAAGATCCTTAGTATCATCTTCTATGCTGAGATATACCATGAGACCAACAAGTTGATTCGCGATCTCGTTATCAACCTCTTGTCCTAAAAAAAGTAATCTTTCTCGATGAAGTCGGTTGATTAGGGCAAATTTGTATCCCTGAGGAACCGTACGTGCACCTTTGGATGCATACGGTTCGAAAGAATTGCGAAAAAAAAAATCAATGTGTCGATTCCAATCCTATTTCTTTTTTTTTTTTAACATGAGTTTTGCCCTCCTTCCCCTTCCCTATATTCTATAATGTAGAAAATAAAAAAGAATTTTATGAACTTATTGAACTAACTTCTCATTGATGTATTGTTTCATCGAAATTCAAATTACGATGTCATTTTCTTGTTCCTGAATGGGCCTTTCAATTCTTTTAGGTTCTTGTTCTACTCCGGGGGAAGATTTGTCCGAATTCCATTTGCGCATATAGGTCAAATGATTCCAGTACCACTTCTCTTTTTTTTTTCAACTATTTCATACCGTTCCCCAAAATATTCGATGTATTCATCATACTACTCCATTGGGAAGTAGTTTTAGATTATCCATATAGTAAGTAAAATAAGTATAATAAGAGTCTATGATACAAGTGGTAATCGTGTATATTCTACATAATATATTCTATTATAAAAAGTTATATTATATTCTATTGAATTACTAATGAATCTCCTAATTTATTAAGAATTTAATTAAATTTCTATTTAATTTTTCTATTCTTTATTTAATATTTCTTATTTATATTACTACATTTACACTCCCATTCTATTACTTTTACTCTTACCATTTCCAATTTGGTATTCTCTGAACGGAGCCTGGATATTTGATTTTATCAGTCCAAGTAAACCATCAATTATTTTAATTGATAATATTGATCCCCAATAGGATTTATTGTGCTTCACGCTCCGAATCATTGATGGTTCAATCAATACAATATTCAATATATATTTATTGGATTGGGCGAAACAGAGAATACTCGATCGGGGGAGATAACGGGGAAATACCATATGACCAATATGTCTGACAAGTCGCACTATACGTCAACCCAAGCTGCATCTTCCTCTCCAGGACTCCGAAAAGGTACTTTTGGAACACCAATGGGCATTAAGATAAAAAAAAAAATGAAGTACTATACTTTACTTTAATATGGAAACGTAACAATGGTTTTATTGTCTTCATCATTTTTTCTCTTTTTATATTCTATTTTTTCTTTTCTATCTTCTATCCTTATATCTTTTCTATCTTCTATCCTTATATATAGAATATTAGTATTAGTAGTATTAAAATATTTATCTATTCTACTATTATTATTATCTATTTTATTTTTCTATCTTTTAATATTCTTTCTATTTAGAATCTTCTATTCTATATATTATAGAATATTCTAAAAATAAAATAGAACTTCATATTATTATCTAGATCTCTATAAATAGATAGATTCTAATTTAGAATCTTAGTATAGTAGTATAGATAGATATCTATCTATATATGTATTATCTATATATGTATAGACTTTATATTTTATATATAGGATATAGGACTGGAAGGTTCATAGAGGAATACAGAATAAATAAAGAAAGATTGTAACGAACGGGATCGATCGGATCAGTCGATTGATCAAATGATTTCGAATTCTAAAAAAGTATTTATACATTTTTTCCCTAAAAATCCTCCCATTGCGTATTTGTACTTATCGGGTATAGAATAAGATCTGTTTCTCTTTGTTCTTCTAAATAGAAATAAAGAGAATTGGTCCCTTCTCTTTCTATTTCAAATTCTTTCTATTCTATTTCATTAAAAATAAAAGAAGGGAATACAAATAAATAGTAACCCTTTACTATACAAAATCTACTGAACAGGTGAAATACACGGTTATAGTCTTTTCCAATGCGAGAAAGTTACATAATGTCTATTTCTTTTTCAGAAAGGGGTATTTACATGGGTTTACCTTGGTATCGTGTTCATACTGTTGTATTGAATGATCCCGGTCGATTACTTTCTGTTCATATAATGCATACAGCTCTAGTTTCTGGTTGGGCCGGCTCGATGGCTCTATATGAATTAGCGGTTTTTGATCCCTCTGACCCTGTTCTTGATCCAATGTGGAGACAAGGCATGTTCGTTATACCCTTCATGACTCGTTTAGGAATAACCAATTCGTGGGGGGGTTGGAGTATCTCGGGAGGAACTATAACGAATCCGGGCATTTGGAGTTATGAAGGCGTGGCAGGGGCACATATTTTGTTTTCTGGCTTGTGCTTCTTGGCAGCTATCTGGCATTGGGTGTATTGGGACCTAGAAATATTCTGTGATGAACGTACGGGAAAACCTTCTTTGGATTTGCCCAAGATCTTTGGAATTCATTTATTTCTCTCAGGAGTCGCTTGCTTTGGCTTTGGTGCATTTCATGTCACAGGCTTATATGGTCCTGGAATATGGGTATCTGATCCTTATGGACTAACTGGAAAAGTACAATCTGTAAATCCGGCATGGGGTGCGGAAGGTTTTGATCCTTTTGTTCCGGGGGGAATAGCTTCTCATCATATTGCAGCAGGTACATTGGGCATATTAGCGGGTCTATTCCATCTTAGTGTCCGTCCGCCTCAACGTCTATACAAAGGATTACGCATGGGTAATATTGAAACTGTACTTTCCAGTAGTATTGCTGCTGTTTTTTTTGCAGCTTTCGTTGTTGCTGGAACTATGTGGTATGGTTCAGCAACTACCCCAATCGAATTATTTGGCCCCACTCGTTATCAGTGGGATCAGGGGTACTTCCAGCAAGAAATATATCGAAGAGTCGGGGCCGGACTAGCCGAAAATATGAGCTTATCAGAAGCTTGGTCTAAAATTCCCGAAAAATTAGCTTTTTACGATTACATTGGTAATAATCCGGCGAAAGGGGGATTATTCAGAGCAGGCTCAATGGATAACGGGGATGGAATAGCTGTTGGGTGGTTGGGGCACCCCGTATTTAGAGATAAAGAAGGGCGCGAACTCTTTGTACGTCGTATGCCTACCTTTTTTGAAACATTTCCGGTAGTTTTGGTAGATGGAGACGGAATTGTGAGGGCCGATGTTCCTTTTAGAAGGGCAGAATCGAAGTATAGTGTTGAACAAGTAGGAGTAACTGTTGAATTCTATGGTGGCGAACTCAATGGAGTCATTTATAGTGATCCCGCTACTGTGAAAAAATATGCTAGACGTGCCCAATTAGGTGAAATTTTTGAATTAGACCGGGCTACTTTGAAATCCGATGGTGTTTTTCGTAGCAGTCCAAGGAGTTGGTTCACTTTTGGGCATGCTACGTTTGCTTTGCTCTTCTTTTTCGGACACATTTGGCACGGCGCCAGAACCTTGTTCAGAGATGTTTTCGCTGGTATTGATCCAGATTTGGATGCTCAAGTGGAATTTGGAACATTCCAAAAACTTGGAGATCCAACTACAAGGAGACAAGCAGTCTGATACAAAATTTATTTGCCATCTTTTGCCTCTATTTTTTTTTTATTTTCGTCTAGTATTTAGAGTATAGAAGTTTAGATATATATAGAGTATTTAGTTATTTAGTATTTCTAATTTGTTAATTTCTATAATGAATTGAATCTATTATCTATTTCATATTCAATATTTCTCTTTTCTATATGAATTCTTTCGAAAATTATTTTCTTTCTCAAATTAGTGAATTATTTAGTATTTATATTTAGATATTAATAGAATATACTAATATCTAAATATAATATCTAAATATAGAAGAAATCTAATAAATACTAAATAGAATAGAATCTAATAGTAATAAGATATGACTCTATCTATATAGAATATATATAGTATGTATATCTACTATGATATAGATTCTATCTAATAAATCTAATAAATTGTAAATCTCAATTGAGAATTTCTTTAGTAAATGATCCAAAATGAATAGGTGTGGAAGCTATAATTGTAAACCACGATCAAATATATGGAAGCATTGGTTTATACATTCCTTTTAGTTTCTACTTTAGGAATAATTTTTTTCGCTATCTTTTTTCGAGAACCACCTAAAGTTCCAACTAAAAAAATAAAATGATTTTTCATTCTTTCCATTGAAGTAATGAGCCCCCATATTCATATTGGGGGCTCATTACTTCAACTAGTCCCCATGTTCTTCGAAGGGATCTCTTAATTTTTGAGAGGGTTGCCCAAAAGCGGTATATAAGGCATACCCAGTAAAGCTTACAAGTAAACCGGATATGGAGATGGCGACTAGGGTTGCTGTTTCCATTTTTTCGATAATTTCAAGATCACGAAGGATCACGATAATGTCGTTTATTTACAACTACAACGGAATGGTATACAAAGTCAACAGATTTCAACCCATGATGAAAGAGGATTTATGGCTACAAAAACCGTTGAGAGTAGTTCTAGATCTGGACCAAGGCAAACTGGCATAGGGAGTTTATTGAAACCATTGAATTCGGAATATGGAAAAGTAGCTCCAGGGTGGGGGACTACACCACTTATGGGAGTTGCAATGGCTCTATTTGCAATATTTCTATCTATTATTTTAGAAATTTATAATTCATCTGTTTTACTGGATGGAATTTCAATGAATTAGTTGATAAAAACTAGGAAATCCTAGTTTTTCAATCAAAAAAGATTATTTTACTTAGATTTACTGAATGCTTATTAATGCTTAAAATACTTAAACTTAAGATTACCTAAGACTTGGATTTATAGACCATTCTGGTAGTTCGATCGTGAAATTTATTTGTTTCGATATTTCATTTCCGGAATATGAGCGTGTGACTTGTTATAATTGATCCTATTTATAATACAGAGAATGGACCTGTCATCTCTATCAAGATGATTCTACCTCGTCAGATATTTATTCTAGTCTCTGGAGCACGGACTATATAGAATAGATCAAGAAAAGAAATATTTGAACTATGATTCATATCTATTATTCAGACCTCGCAACCGGATGAAAAAGGATGAGAAAAAAAAGGGAAATAGGTCTTTTCTAAATCAAACAATTTTTTTTTCTTCATACTTCCGAAAGAAACCTCTTTCTCTATATTTTCTTTAGTTCTTACATTCATTGAAGAAGTGATTATCAAATGGTTTTTACTCAGAAACCTTTTGAGTTTAGGAGTTTAGCTTTGGTTTTCTTAAATCATCGTGGTTCTAGTATGAATCTGAGGTTTCAATTAATTCATAGGGTCTCAACAAGAGAATTCCTAAAAAAAAAAAAAGATAGGGAAGAGAAGATTCAAGAGGCCTATCACGATTAAAATAAAGAAAGATAATGAGCCAAATTGAGATTGTATTTCTTGGCATTATCATCACAAAGAAGAGATTCCGGATTTTTATTACTTCGTATCTTTGGGTAAAATCGAGTCAAGCGGTTAAGCCACAAGAAGTTTGAAACTCTCTATTCCATATCCGTTGAACCCAGTATTTGTGTGTTTCGGCTTGAGCCGTACGAGATGAAATTCTCATATACGGCTCTCAGAGGGGGAGTCTTTCTTGGGTTACCTATCTCAATAAAGTATATGATTGGTTCGAGGAACGTCTCGAGATTCAAGCGATTGCAGATGATATAACTAGTAAATATGTTCCTCCTCATGTCAACATATTTTATTGTCTAGGGGGGATTACGCTTACTTGTTTTTTAGTACAAGTAGCTACGGGTTTTGCTATGACCTTTTACTATCGTCCAACTGTTACAGAGGCTTTTTCCTCTGTTCAATACATAATGACTGAGGCCAACTTCGGTTGGTTAATTCGATCAGTTCATCGATGGTCAGCAAGTATGATGGTTCTAATGATGATCTTACACGTATTTCGTGTGTATCTTACGGGTGGTTTTAAAAAACCCCGCGAATTAACTTGGGTTACAGGGGTGATTCTGGCTGTATTGACCGCATCTTTTGGCGTAACTGGTTATTCCTTACCTCGGGACCAAATTGGCTATTGGGCAGTCAAAATTGTAACAGGCGTGCCTGAAGCTATTCCTATAATAGGATCACCTTTGGTAGAATTATTACGTGGAAGTGCTAGTGTGGGCCAGTCCACTTTGACTCGTTTTTATAGTTTACATACTTTTGTATTGCCTCTTCTTACTTCCGTATTTATGTTAATGCACTTTCCAATGATACGTAAGCAAGGTATTTCGGGTCCTTTATAGAGAATAGAGAAGGCAGATCATAGATATTTGTAATTTATCATATCCGGGAGGAACAAGAGTCTTTCATTGCTGCAACTATGGGTTATTGAAAAATAAGGCATGTTAATTGGATACTTCTATTCAACTCTGAAGTATTTTTTATTTGGTACGAATCAAATAGTTGAAGTAGATTTTTCTAAAAGAGGATAGGATGGATTATGGGAGTGTGTGACTTGAACTATTGATTGGTCTATGCAGATATATGATTTGATCCGCCACGTTGGAATTCACAACCCAATGTGTCTCCGCATCCAACCATCATGTCAGTCCTTTTATGTAGCATAGGATAGGCCGGTTCGCTTGAGGAGAATATTTTCTATGATCATACCCGAATCATGTCATGCATGAACAGGCTCCGTAAGATCCCTAGAATAAGTGATGTGGAATGATCCAATGTTCTATTTATTCACTTTGTTTCATTTTTCTTTTTTTTTTTTTAGTAATTTTCTTATAATTAATTGATAGTCTTAGTATTTCGTATTAATTTGATAGTAATCTTAGTAAGTTTTTTATAGTATATAGATGCATTCATTTCCTCTGCATCGACTCTGATCTATGATACTATCGGAGTTAAATAAGGGATCTAAAGAAGAACAGAGGCTAGACTTTATTAGTAACAAGTAAAAACTTTGTATTTTGTATATGTAATACAATCGAGATGTTGTGGGGATAAATACCAACCAAAAGACATGAGACAATCCAAAAAGCACTTGATCATAATCGGATTTGTAAGCCGACTTGGATATTGAGCATTTCCTTGTTGCCAACTGAATTCTTTGCAATGAATAATGAATCGTTGAAACTCGGGGAAATGAAATTTGATAAATCTTTTCTTACATAGAGTCATTCTACATTACATATGTAGATATGTATATGTAGATATGTATGAAATATAGATCTTATATGGACCTATTTATGTTCTATGAATCTATTTCTGTGATTCTTTTGATTCTTGCTCGAGCCGGATGATAAAAAATTATCATGTCCGGTTCCTTTGGGGGATGGATCCATAAGAATTCACCTATCCAAATAACAAAGAAACCTGATTTGAATGATCCTGTATTAAGAGCTAAATTGGCTAAAGGGATGGGACATAATTATTATGGAGAACCTGCATGGCCCAATGATCTTTTATATATCTTTCCAGTAGTAATTCTCGGCACTATTGCATGTAATGTGGGCTTAGCAGTTCTAGAGCCGTCAATGATCGGTGAACCGGCGGATCCGTTTGCAACTCCGTTGGAAATCTTACCCGAATGGTACTTCTTTCCCGTATTTCAAATACTTCGCACAGTGCCCAATAAGTTATTGGGTGTTCTTTTAATGGTTTCAGTACCAATAGGATTATTGACAGTACCTTTTTTGGAGAATGTCAATAAATTCCAAAATCCATTTCGTCGTCCAGTAGCTACAACAGTCTTTTTGATCGGTACCGCAGTAGCTCTTTGGTTAGGTATTGGAGCAACTTTACCTATTGAGAAATCCCTAACTTTAGGTCTTTTTCAAATTGATTAAACCGTTAAATACCACGACATAGGTAGCTACGGAAGATCCCCTTCTGGATCTTCCTTAGCTACATCAATCTTATTATGATCTATTCTGCAAATAGATGGATCGTGTCGGAGATTCAAAATTGATTCTCTTCTTTTTTCTTTCTAAAATTTTTCTTTCTAAAAACTAAAAAATGAAAGAATTCCAATGAATTTAAAATGAAAACTTTTTCTTAGGTAAATTGATTGCAAAGTGCTTCTGTAGAGTGCCCAATATCTGTTTTACATCTTCTATGCGAAAATATTCCATTTTCATAAGATCTTCTTGACTGTGACTCAAAAGGTCCAATAATGTATGTATATTGGACCTTTTGAGACAATTATAGGTCCTGGAAGACAATTCTGATTGGTCAATAAAAATACATGTCAATGGAATTCTTTTTTTGTTTTTTTTGAAATTTGTGAATCTGTCTTGAAAGGAAAAAAGGGGTAGATTCCATCTGTTTTCACTTTCCTCGAAATTCATGTCCTCTTCTTCTGCATGTAGAAAAGGAATCAATAAATCAATCAAATTACGAGAAGCTTCATAAAGTGCTTCTTTAGGAGTTAAACTTCCATTCGTCCATATTTCTAGAAAGAGTATCTCTTGTTTTTCATTCCCAGTTCCATAAGAATGAATACTATGATTCGCATTTCGAACAGGCATAGATACAATATCTATAGGATAACTTCCATCGTGAGAGTCATTTGTGGATTTCATACAATATCCGCGATCTCTCTTGATTTGTAATTCAATAAACAAATCAATTGGTTCTGTCAAGTTAGCTATATGCTGTGTCGTGTCAACTATTTGTACAGAAGGTGGTGAGATGATATCTTGAGCTGTTATATCTTTGGGACCCCTGACGCAAATGGATGCGTCCCTAACTCCATAGAGATTACTTCTCAATACAATCTCTTTCAAATTTATTAAAATCTCATGTACTGATTCTTCAATACCTGCTATCGTAGAATATTCATGCAGCACATTTTCAGATGTTGCACGTGTGATACATGTTCCTTCTATTTCTCCAAGTAAAGCCCTTCGCATGGCAATACCTATTGTATCGGCTTGACCTTTCATAAGCGGAGACAGAACGAAACGACCATAATAAAGACGCTTGCTGTCTACTCTTGATTCAACACATTTCCACTGTAGTGTTCGAGTGGATCCTGCTACTTCTTCTCGAACCATACTATTATTTTTCTTTTATTTATGATTATTGGATCAGATCATTGAATCATTTATTTCTCTTGAAATCTCTTAAATTCTTATTTTTACACACGTCTTTTTTTAGGGGGGCGACATCCATTATGCGGCATGGGTGTTACATCACGTACGAAACTTAAGAGCATCCCATTTCTACGAATGGCTCGTAATGCCGCATCTCTTCCGAGACCTGGACCCTTTATCATAACTTCTGCTCGTTGCATACCCTGATCAACTAATGTACGAATAGCATTAAATGCTGCGGCTTGAGCAGCATAGGGTGTTCCTTTTCTTGTGCCTCTGAATCCAGAAGTACCTGCGGAAGCCCAAGAAACCACCCGACCTCGTACGTCTGTAACAGTTACAATAGTATTATTGAAACTCGCTTGAACATGAATAACTCCTTTTGGTATTCTACGTTCATTCTTATTTGAACCAATACGTGCATTCTTACGTAAACCAATTTTTGCTATAGGTTTTGTCATATTTTATTAGATCCTATTCATAAGATTCATAAGAATAAAATAAAAAGAAAGAAGAATCAAAAATCTACAGAAAGATACGGGGATATCCATTTCATATGAAAACGAATACTTTCTTTTTACATGTACATGGGTTTTTATTTTAAAAAGTTCTTGATTTAGAACTTGAGAAGGATTACCCCTGTCTTTGTTTATGTCTCGGATTGGAACAAATGACTCTAATCCGACCCCGCCTACGAATCAAGCGACATTTTTCACAAATTTTACGAACAGAAGCCCTTATTTTCATATTTATCATTCCTTACTTTCATTCTGAATCTCTTTTTTTTTTTTTTGTAAACAAAAATAAGTTTATTGCGTTTTTGAACTTCGAATAATATCCCTACGAAAAGGATGTTTAAAATAATTATCTAATCGTTCGAATCTTTTTTGCGAAGTCTATAAATTATACGTCCCCTGGTTGAATCATAACGACTCATTTCTATTTTGACTCTATCTCCGGGTAGTATACGTATAAAACTGCGTCGGATTCTCCCTGAAATATAACCTAAAATTAGATCTTCATTATCTAATCGAACTCGGAACATACCGTTGGGAAGTGATTCAGTAATTAAACCCTCATTAATTAATTTTTGTTCTTTCATTCCAGGGAACCCCCTTTAATTATTAACTAATAGAGGAAGAGTTCTATAATTCACTTTTCCTCTCTATTTTACAAATAGTAAGTTCGAGAGAAATTTTAGGGTACTTCAGGAGAATCACCATATATAACACAAAATTTCTCCTCCAATTTTTTCTAGTCGAGCTTCTTGATCTGTCATTATACCTCGAGAAGTAGAAAGAATTACAATTCCCATTCCACCTAAAATCTTAGGAATTCGTTGATATTTGGAATAGATTCGTAGACCGGGTCGGCTGATACGCTTTAAAATTATTTTATTCCCTTTCCTAGTCTTTCTATGTCGTAAGGTTGAAACCAAGAAATTTTTTTGGCTTTCTTGATGTTTTCGAACGTTTTCAATAAAACCTTCTCGTAAAAGTATTTTCACAATGTTTTTAGTTATATTAGTAGATACTATTTTAACTCTTCTCTTTTGATCTATGTCAGCATTTCTTATAGAAGTTATTATATCGGCAATAATGTCCCTACCCATGACGAACTATAGTTATTGGTGCCTCCTAATTTTTAGATAATAAACATGCTTCTTTTTTGTTTGATTTTTTTTTTTTTTAATTATTCAATTCTCAAAAATTATTAGAAATTTAAAGTATATGCATGAGATACAATCTATTAATTAGATCTATTTTAGATATTTGAATATTATATATATAGATAGGATATATCCTATTTTCATCTATAAGACTTCGGGTGCTAATGAAACTATTTTAGTAAAATTCAACTGTCGCAATTCCCGAGCAATCGCACCAAAAATTCGAGTTCCTTTTGGATTTCCTTCTTGATCAATGATAACCGCTGCATTGTCATCATATCGTATTATCATGCCGTTGGCACGTTTGAGTTCTTTACACGTGCGTACAATCACAGCTCTAATTATTTCTGATCTTTCTAGAGGCATGTTGGGCACTGCTTCTTTGATTACAGCAACAATAACATCGCCAATATGAGCATATCGGTGATTACCAGTTCCTATGATTCGAATACACATCAATTCTTGAGCTCCACTGTTATCCGCTACATTCAAAAGGGTCTGAAGTTGAATCATATCATTTTTCTTGAAATATCTTATTTCAATGCAAGGGATAATGGAAAAAAGAAATATTGTCTGTCCAGAGATAAAGAAATCCGTGGTTGTTTTTTCAGTCTCAATACTTCTTCTTTTATTTTTGTTTACCTATCCTGAAATAACAAATTGAGTTCGTATAGGCATTTTGCATGCTGCTATTTGCATAGCAGCTTTGGCTACAGTTTCTGATACTCCACTTATTTCATAAAGTATTCGACCCGGTTTAACAACGGATACCCAATATTCGGGGGATCCCTTGCCCGAACCCATACGTGTTTCTGTAGGTCTTACAGTAACAGGTTTGTCGGGAAAAATACGTAACCATATCTTTCCACCACGACGCGCATATCGTGTCATTGCTCTTCGCCCTGCTTCTATTTGTCTAGCTGTTATCCAAGCAGGTTCAAGTGCCTGAAGAGCATATCTGCCAAAACAAATATGATTGCCTCGGCAAGATATTCCCTTCATTCTACCTCTATGTTGTTTACGAAATCTGGTTCTTTTGGGGTTATAGTTGATGGTTGTTTCTGAATTCCATCTCTACTGCAGAGCCGGACATGAGAGTTTCTTCTCATCCAGCTCCTCGCGAATGAAATGATTCAATAATATTACATATTTTTTTTATCTTTAATTTGTTAAATTAGGTAGCTCTTTATCTCTTTATATAGAATACATAATTCATAAAATTAGGCGTGTTTGTTTATATATAATGCTTCTTTCTTTTATCAAGTATCAAGATTTTTAAAGTATTTTACTTTACCTCTATTGAATCACGCCCATATTCATCCAATAAATGAAATTATGAAATGAAATAAGGAAAGGTTTCGCGGGCGAATATTGACTCTTTCTTCCTTCATTTGTAGGGTCAATTCATAACTATTCAGAATAAATACATTTTTTCTTGGTTCATTCCGCCATCCTACCCAATGAATCATTAGGATTGATTCGTTTTCAAGAAAATCCTATGTAATCACAGGTTCCATCGTTCCCATAGCTTCTTTCTATATTAATGCTTAGGCCTGAACTCTGCAATGGAGCTCTCAACAAAATCTGTTATTTGTTTCCGAGTAAATCTCCTCAGTTTTTCTTAACCCGAAGCTCTATTAACTTATTTTTATTATTTCTATTATCTATTTTTCTATCTTATTACAATCTTATTACATATATAATAGACTATATTATCCATATTGATTAGATTATTTAGATTATTCTTTTAATTTTTAATTGAATTTATTTTATTATATATTCTAATATATTAAATAGATTCTATTTTCTTCTATATTTCTATTTTTTATTTTTTGTATATTTCTTATTCTATTGTCATTTTATATTGATGTTTATGCTTGATAACACTGCATTTTTTATGGGGTAATTCTTCATAAACCATACATATGAGAATCATATATCATTGAGATCATTATTCTCTCTTTCTATCATCCTTCCTTTTTTCCACATCCCCTTTTTTTTTCACAATTCATAATTAGATTTATATTTATTTTTTATGAAAAGAATTTCAGTTGCTACAACTATATGATCGATTCAGTCATATAGTGACTGTTTCTTGGGATCTTCACAATACGAAGCAATAAGTTGGTTATTAGTTTTGAGTTTCTTTAGTTTTTATAGTTACTAAGTTTATAGTGGGGTAAGTCTATTTTTTTTTAATCTACTCTAAAGATCTAAAGAAAAAATTAACGAGTCACACACTGAGCATGGCAATTATACTAAAATATAAATTAAATAAAGGGTAAATCAAATTTTTATTTAACCTTATAGAATTAGAATTGTTCTTTGATTAAGAAAAAAAGAAAAAGAAGAAAAGAGTTTCTCAATTTTTTCTATCGATGAGCAGAATGGCGAGAGAAAGAAAGGTCCTTTATTCTTCTTTTCTTATTCTTGGTTTACAAATATCCAAATTTTGATGCCTAAGACTCCATAGATAGTTCGAATTGTATGAGAACAGTGATCAATTTTAGCGCGAATTGTTTGTAAAGGGACCCTACCTTCTCTGATCCATTCGACACGTGCAATCTCTTTTCCGTCGATACGCCCTGCAATTTGCACTTGAATTCCTTTTGTACCCGTTTGTTCAGTTAATTCAATAGCTTTTTTCATTGCCTTTCGAAATGAGACTCTATTTTTTAATTGTAAAGCTATATATTCTGCAAGAATATTAGGTTGTCCATAAGGCTTTTCAATTCTTGTGATAGCAATGTTGAGTCTCCGGTTTACAGAATGAAACTCTTTTTGTACATTCATTTGTAATTCTTCAACTCCTCGTGTTCGTCCTTCTATTAATAAATTTGGAAATCCAATATAGATTATGACCTGAATCAAATCTATTCTTTTTTGAATTCCTATATGGGCAATTCCTTCGAAACCTGAGGATATTTTCTTATTTTTTTTTACATAGTCCTTAATACAATTCCGTATTCTTTCATCTTCTTGTAGACCCATGGAAAAATTCTTTGGTTTTGCAAACCAAAAAGAATGATGACTTTGAGTTGTTCCAAGTCTGAAACCAAG